ATAAGAGAATTTTTCTCCCAATAAAAATTTTACTCTTATTAAAACAAAAAAGTTCAAATAAAACCTTTTATTTGCACATATTAATAAAACAAGGACAACCAAAAAATATTAAACATTATAAAAACAGTAGATATCGTTACTCCAACATTTAAGTTACCAATATTAATAAAAGTCTTACCTATTATAGAAACCACAATTAAAAATAGAGAATAATAAAAAGAAACCACAAAATAAACAAACACCATAAAAAAAAATATTTTTCTAATTAATACCCTATTTGTAACGATTATAAATTCCGATAAAAATGATAAAGATGGGGGAACTCCACTATTCGACAGAAACACTAAAGAAAACACAATACCAAAAAACACACTAGAACTAAAAAAACTATTTATAAAATACACTATACGAGTTGAAGACACATGGTAAAACTCACCAATTACATAAAATATTATAGTGGAAGTATAACCATGGGCCAACATTATTAATAAGCCCCTAACCTTTCTTCTTATTATAATATACACCATTGACAATAACAAAAAACTTATATGTGTAACAGAAGAATAAGCCGCTAAAGACTTAGCGTCCCTTTGAAACACACATCTAAACGATGCCAAAATTATACCCAACAAAGATACAACAACCCAAAAATTATTATACACAAAATTTATAGCACCTAAAATTCGCAGATACCCAGCAGTGCCTAATTTTAATAACAAACCTGCCAACAATATCCTAGCTGTGGTGGGAGCTTCTACATGCGCCTTTGGCAACCACAAATGTAAAAAATACACAGGAAACTTTATTATAAAACTCAACCTTAAAATAAAAAATATTTCCCAAGTTATAACAAAATCAAAATAACACAAAGTTAACACAAACATTCTTTTATAATAAATAAATAAAAATGGAAACGTACAAATAGTTGCATAAAATAATAAATAATACCCCGAATTAATTTTTTCAATCTGTAAACCATATCCTAAAATTATTACTAAAATTGGAAATATAGATAATTCAAAATATATATATAATATCAACATATTACTAGAAACAAAAAACATCAAACAAACAACAATTAATATGCCTCTTAACATTAACAAATTAAAATTTTTTTCACTAATTAATACCACACCATAAATAAAAATTATTATAAAAATTAATAATACAAAAACATTAGAATCCACCACAAAAAACAACCCGCCCCACGAAATATTTTTAAATAAAACAAACCTAAAAACAATTATAAATAAAAAAAATATAATAGGCTTAAACAAAACCATAAAACTTAGAAACAAAAACTCTAACACAGCTAATTTATCCCTGTAATTACAAGTTACACATTCTATAATTAAACTAAATTAACAATACGACCACCAATAAACAAATACAAACAAAAACAACCAAACAACATCTACAAAATGCCAATACAAAATAGCAAACTCCAAACCCAAATGATGATTATAATTAAAATGAGACTTAATTAAACGCAACAAATTAAATGCTAAAAATAACCCGCCGCATAAGACATGAATTCCGTGAAACCCTGTAGAAAGATAAAAAATTCTACCAAAAATACCATCAGAAATGGAAAACCTGGCCTCTTTATACTCCATTATTTGAATACCAGAAAAATAAACAGCTAAAATACAAGTTAGAACCATTCTATTGGTACAACTTTTATTACTTAACAATCTGTGGTGCGCCCACGTTACAGATACCCCCCTACTTAACAAAATAATAGTATTTAATAAAGGAACCCCAAAAGGATTAACTAAGTGCATTCCCATTGGAGACCAAGTTTCACCCAACTCATGTACAGGTACTAAAGCAGCATCAAAAAACACCCAAAAAATCCTAAAAAAAAATATAAATTCACTAAAAATAAATAAAATTACACCAAACTTAAACCCGTCTATAACAAAAAAATTATGATAACCCCTCAATCCTTCCATTGAAATATCCTTACCTCACGCAAAAGAAATTAACAATACCACAACCAAACTAAAAAACAACGGCCCTGCCAGCCCATATTTAAAAAAAATTACTATGGAACTAGTTAAACTTAGCGAAGCAAAAAACATATAATAAGCATATCTAGACAACCTTAAAATATGAAAATTATGAAAAATAACATAACTAATTCTTTAGAATCTAAATCTAATATATTTTATATACTACTTATGTTAAATAAATAACTTCCTTCTAAAATAAAAAACAAACATTATAAATAAAACCAAAAAAAAATAAATAAAAGAAAACAGAGGACTTAAAAAAGTATAAGGATCCTCCACCAAACACTGACCCAACCAACTTAAAATCACAGCAGAAATAATAAAACTAAAAACCAAAAACTTATTTAACTTAACCAAACATGATGTATAATTATTAACTAAAACAAAAAAATAAAACAAAACAATTCTTATTAATAACGCTACAACACCTAAAACCTTATTGGGAATAGCCCGTAAAATAGCATAAGCAAACAAAAAATACCATTCAGGAACAATATGCACAGGTCTCATTATAGGGTCCGCTTCAATATATATCTCTGGATCACCCAAACTAAAAGGATAATACAAAGAAAACACTACAAAAAACAACCAAAAAACTAGATTATAAGCATCCTTATTCCAAAAATCAGGGCCGAAACAAATTTTATCATAATCACCATGACAATATAGCCTAGAAGTACTGCCAGTTCTATGCAAAAGAACTAAATGAACCAACACCAACACCAATAAACCCCAGGGTAACAAAAAATGCAAAACAAAAAAAAACTTTAAAGTAGCCCTTGTTACCCCAAAACCCCTTCAAATTCACATAACAATAGAAGGGCCTCAAATTGGAATAACCCTTAACAAACTCGTAATAACTACTGCGGCCCAAAATCTTATTTGTGCTCACACCAAAACATACCCTATAAATGCTTCCATCATTACCAACAAATAAATAGTTAATCCAGAAACCCAAGGACCCTTTAAACGATACCTAAACATAAAAAGACCCTTAAAAATATGTAAATATAAAAAAATAAAAAACAAACTAGCACCATTAAAATGAAAAATACGAAAAATTCAACCATAGTTAACCTCATATATAATATATTGCACAGTCCTAAACCCCGACCTACCATCTGCAGTATAATAAAAAGCCAAAAAAGTCCCCGTCAAAATTTGAAACACCAGAATTATACCTAATATACTGCCATAATTCCAATTAACAGTTAATCTTTTCCTAGACGGTAAAGTAACAACCAACGAATTTACAAAATTATAAATATTATTTTTACTTTTAACTATTCCACAATTCTTAACCTCTTCAGGGTTATATTTTAAACCATAAACTAATAGAATTAACACTGTAATTAAACCCTTTTACACCAAAAATAAACATTCTTCCTAAACTAAATTACAACAAAATGTATATCTTTTTGAACCGTAATCAAACATAGTAAAATCTATTTAACATTTTATTTCATTAAACTTTACCCCATCAAGATAATATAATACAAATTTTACTAATGAAATAATTAAATTAAAATTATTAAAGTTATAGGAACAAAAAACAAAAAAACACTTTTGCTATATTTATAAACATTATAAAATTTAGTTCTTAAATTTACCATTCAAAACCCTAATGACAAAGCAGAAAAAAACATTATAAAAAGTAATAATAAAAACCATAAACCCTGAACCTTAAAAATCTCACTCAACGAAAAAATTTTCACAAAAAAATTCACCCTAAACGGCAAATTTATAAAAATTAACAATGTCTCCCAACCCACAAAACCTTTAACATTAAACAACTCAAACTTAGGAATAATTATAATTATTAACACACAATAATAAAAAAAAATAAACAAAACATTTAAAAAAGACATTAAAAACCCCAAAACAATCCAATTAAATGACTCAGTAGAAGACAAAACCAACAAATTCTTATAAGTTTTTATTAACAATATCTGAAACAAACAAGAAAACAAACCGAAAACCAATAAAAAAATTAACTCCCTAATTATTAACTGCAAAAAAATTAACAAAAAAGGTAACTTCTGAAACGTTAAAAACCACATTAAATTAAAACCAAACACCCCATTTGTAACCCTAAAAACTCAAAAATGAAACGGTGCCACCCCAATCTTAAGCATAACAATTAACGCTTGAAAATAACCAACCGAAAATATTAAAAAAACCAAACCCAAACTTTCCTGTATTACAAAATAATTAAATAACCTGCTATAACCATTTACTCCCTTATTCAAAGCTACAAACACCAAAGTCATTAATAAAAAAATCCTTCACCAAACCAAAACATTATTTACCAAAATCCTTAACAAACCCAGAAAAATAACAAATATTATTATAAAAATTAACAAAAACAAGCAGGCAAATACCTATAACAAATTTAGAAGACTTGTATAAAACTTGTTAGTTAACCTATATCTTTTGCGCTTAAAACAAATGCACTTCTTATGCTATATTAACAACAGGATGTGTAAACACATCTTCAAATTAAAAATTTGACACTTTAAACTTAAGTTAACATCCCACTACTCGTTTAAATACAAATAAATTAAACGAGAAAAAATATAACTCTGAATAAAAAAAACAAAACACTCCATTATAATAGCAAAAATCCTAATCCACAAATACTTTTCACCCACAAAATTTTCAATACCTATATACAATATTACCCTAATTAAATGACCTACCATAATATTGACAGTTAAACGAACAGTTAAAGCCAAAGGCCGTGAAAACTCCCTAACAACCTCAACCAACAACATTCTAAAAGTCTTTAAATAAGAATCACCTCCTTTTCTTATATAAATTGAAAACTTTTCACTAGAAACAAAATTCAACAAAGTACTTAACCAAGCAACAGTTGCATAAACAAACGTAAACTCAATTATACCGCAAGGACAAAAAGAATAAGTAAAATAACCACCGAAGCAACACACTAACAACACAACAAAAGTAAATACCGAAATCACAAAACTTAAAGGTAAACCTGCCGTATAACTAAAAACACCAGTCAAACCATAAAAAAACTTTTTTACCAAAACATTTAACATACCCTCCTTAAAATACAACAAATATTGACAAAAAAAAAACAAACATAAAAACATCCAAAAAAAACACTTGATTAATTAAAAAAACTACATAAACAAAACATAAAAATAAAACAAATAAATTAACGAAATAGGCAAAAACTTAAACCAAAACATTATCATTATTATATCATAACGAAAACGAGGATAAGATCTACGAATAAAAATAATAACAGAAAAAATTAACAACCTAACAACCATAGAAAAATTAAAAAACAACATAGACCTTATAACTCTAAAAAAAATTAACGAACCGTACTCACTCAAAAACAACAAAACAAAAGCAATTCTAGAATACTCCACATTAAATCCACTAACCAACTCTCTTTCTCCCTCCGCAAAATCAAACGGAGCTCGATTTAACTCAGCAATAATTATAACCAAAAAAGGCAAATAAATAATAACCAACCTTAACATTAAATCACTAACAAAAGAAAACAAACTATAATGAATTATAACCGCCAACAAATAAAGTGAAAAAGCAATTTCATAAGAAATCCTTTGACTTCTAGCCCGCAAAGCACCAATAATTCCATACTTAGATTTTCTTACAACCCCCCTAATCAAAGTCGTATAAACAGAAAACCCCACCAAACACAAAAAAAACAACATTGAATACTCAAAACTTAAAAAATCAAAAAAATAAGGCAAGATATACCACTCCAAGTACATTACCAAAAAAGAAACCCCTGGTACTAACAAAAAAGACAAATTCGAAGAATTTAAAGGCATTATCTGCTCCTTTTTCAACAACTTTACACCATCTAACAATGCCTGCAATACACCCATAAAACTTACCTTCGTAGGACCTAAACGATTCTGTCTGCTACCCAATAAATGACGCTCATACAAAGTAACAAAAGCAATACCCTGAAGAACAAACACTATTATTAAAACAATTATACAAAAAATTTAATAAAATCAAGAACACTTACTTTAAATTTACAATTTAATATTTTACAAATAAACTAAGTCCTTAACAGTTAAGAGAAACTCCTTTTGATTAACAGTCAACAATTCTAAAAATAAACTAACTCTTAAAACTACAAGAACTAAATTCTTAAACTTTATTTTCAAAACAAAGTAACAATAGTTTAATTACTAGATTCAGGTTCCCCTAAATCTACTTTACTACAACTTACTCCCCTTTGGGCAATTGATGGATGATTTGTACCACATCTAAATAATCTTCAAAAAAACATTAAGATTTCTTTACTGTCTTTTACATTTTCATCACAAAACTACATTATGAATCCACAAAAACAAACTATTGTAGGTCAAATTTTACTCTTACATAAACCAAATATATATCTATTTTTACAAATAAAAATTTTCTTATTATATGCCTTAAGCATAAAATAAACGATCATACATGAGACTAAACTTAAAGTAGTTAATGAGGGTTCTCAATTATTACTCAACCTCCAAAGATAATTTAGAAAATCTGCCAATATTCTTTCAGTTTAAATACAACTTTACTACTGCCATTTTTATTTTTGTCTAATTAGGTACTAATCTAATTCGATTACCAAATCTTAAAATTATAATTATTCTTAATTAACTAATTAAAATTTAACCCATAATTAATAAAACACCATTAACAAAATTATAATTAAAACAAAATAAAGTCTAAATTTTTACAAGCCTAGCCGATTATTCTGGAACAAGTATTTTACAAATAACAAACCGCCGGGGTAATAACACATTGCCCACACAATAAATTAAACTTAAATAATACCGTTTTAACTTTTCAAAAACCATAATCAAATTTTAAATCTATAAAAGCAATCTTTATAAGACTTATACACCTATTTATTGAAAATAAATTATACTAACATATACTAAAGCCTCATATAGACTAAAATTTTTAGCTTTGAAAACTAACAGTTTAAACTTAACTTAAATCTATACTAAAAAATACACTGATCCCTTCCATAAAACTTTATACCCCCAACTATTACTACCATACCTAAAATCCTAGAAACAACTGAAAAACACATAAAATAAAAAAACATAATTTCCGTTAATGCCCCCATAAACTTAATAAACAAACTTATTATTATAAACTCTAAAGCAATTAAAATAAAAATAAAACGATGCCATTTAAAAAACAACATAAACAATCTCAAAAACACAAAAATAATTACTTAAACTCTCCGCAAAGCACCAGAAAAATTTAAAAAAAAACTAGTAAAATTTATAAAAAATAACAAAACTACTAAAACATAAACAACTAAAACCCAAAAAACACTATAATAAAACACACCCAAATTAACACCATACAAAACATTATTATAAGACACACCCAAAACAAACAAACTTATAAAAAACCTCAAAACAACCAAATAACTTTTAACCACACTAATCTTTGATAAACTAGAAAAATAAACCAAAATTACAAAAATACCTCTTAAAAACAACATACTAACAAAATAAGAAAACCAAATATAACCACTAAATGACAACATAGGTATACACATTAACATACTCAAAATTATAAAAAAACTCCTTTTTATTGGATCCATACTTAAATAACTCATGACACCGCCCAACAAAGATACACATCAAAAAAACCTAAAAATAAAACTTTTAACCGCTTCATTGTAAATGAAACATTCTAAAATTAAACTAAAAGTTTGTCAGTACCCAATCTTAATAACCCAAATATTACATTTTAACCTAAACTACATACTGACACAAAAGAAAAAAAAATAGTATATATATGGAATATATATACATATATATATAGATACACTTTTTAAAAAAAAAGTTAGTAAACCACGCAACTGTTAAAAAAAATACTTAGAACTGTATTTTAAACCTTGCTATTAATTTACTAATTTTTTTTATAAAGTGTAATATTTGTAGATTCTTAAATCTACATTTTTTTATGATATATTATATTAAGAATTAATATAATATATATATATATATATTATATTATAGAACTTAAATTTTATGAATGCAAATCATATATTTTAAAACTTAAATTAAAGCCCCACAAAAACATAAATAATAAAAATACCAAAACAACTAAATTATTATACTTAAATGAACTTATATAACCGGTAAAAAAAATACTAATACTTTCCAAAAAATTAAAACCCATATAACCAAACTTTCTTAAACTATTATCCATAAACTTTAAATTTTTAACTTTACAAATAACATTTTTAGCCAAATAATCTACCAAAAACTTATAAATTAACTCCTTAAATAATAACTTAAACCTATAATAACATAACAAAACCATTAACAATAAATATACTAACGGTACATAAAAATCGACATACAAAAACATTGCCGGAAGTACCAACATATTATACCTTAGCCACCAAATAAAAAAAATAGAAAAAACAACCAATGTTAGCCTTAAAAAATTTATAATTATAGTACTACTATAAACACTCACAACCTTCCTAAAACTTAAAAAAAATCCCTTCCACAAACGATAACTATAACCAAAAGTCATAAAAATTGAAACAAAAAATATTAACCTTAAAAATATACAATAATTATTTATAAAAAAAATTACCAAAATCATATCCTTACTTACCATACCACTTGAAAATAATAAACCACACAAACAAAACAAAGTTACCAACAACTGTAACTGCATAAACATAGGTAAATTACCATTATTTCCATAGCCCCGACCATCTTGTTGACCATAATTACTATGAATAATATAACCAATCTGCATAAACAAACATCTTTTAAACAATGCATGCCTTACCAAATGAATAAAAGAAATAAACCTTATCCCCAAGCCTAAAGTTAACATAGAAAATCCCATTTGAGATAAAGTACTTAAGGCAACTACCTTTTTTATATCCTCCTCCACTAAAGCAGTAACCCTTGAAAAAAATATCGTAAACAAACCAATTAACAATAAAATTTTTATGACTGAACCACTTAATATTAATTTACTAAAATTTATTAACAAAATTAAACCTGCCGTTACCAAAGTCCTTCTATGCACCAAAGAACTGACAGGGGTGGGAGCACTTATAGCCTTGGGTAACCAACCACTAAAAGGAAACTGAGCACTTTTTGTAAAAGAAGTTAATAACAACAACAAAACTATAAAACTACAAATTATTTCAAAACTATAAAAATAATACCCAGAAAAAATTACACCACTAAAAAAACTAAATATAAAAAAATCACCAACACGATTAGTTAAAGCCGTGTTCATAGCGCCCGAATTTCTATCTCAATTATTATAAAATAAAACCAAAAAAAACTTAGAAATACCTAATAAATCTCAACTAAGTAACATAGTAAAAACCCCCCTACTATAATTTAATATAAACATTCTACTAACAAAAATTAACAATACAAAATAATAATAATTAAAATTAATCTCCCTGTGCAAATAATAAGTACTATACAACAAAACCCTTAACGTAACCAAACCTAAAATTAAAGAAAACAATAACCTATTAAAATAAAAATTAAACTTTAACGACAAAAAATCCCACTCCAAAATATACAACCCCAATTTTATAAAAGGAAAAAAAAGAATTATAAACAACAAACCTAAAAATCTAAATACCATCAAAAAAACCAAGATATTAATCTTAAAAAAATTACAATTATTACAATTAACCTACAAAAAACAAACAAAAAAACCCGCTACAACCACCAAATTTTATCATTAATTTAAACTACCCAAATTAATTTCCCATAATATCACTCCATATAAAACCCACAAAAAATAAACAGCATCAACAATAAAAAACTAACAACCGAACTTACATCAGAAATTAACAACCCTAAAAATATTACGATTTCCAAATCAAAAATTACAAACATTAACATTATAATAAAAAAATGAATTCTAAATGAATTCTGAATTTTACCAATTCTTAAAAAACCACTTTCAAATGCACCAATCTTTAACAAATCCATTTTTTTTACACTTATAAAAAAATTTATTACATACAATATTAACAACAAAAACAAAGCAAACATTACTACAAAAAATAAACTAAACATCAAGCAAATAACTTATAAAGTTTAAAACTTTTTTTATTTTCCTTTCGTACTATTAAAACTTCCTAAAAGTAATAAACAAGATAAACAATTCTATCTCACAATGAATTAAACTAATATCACGTTAAATTAATTAAAAGAAGAACAGTCTTAAAAATTAAATCTTCTCCCTTCTTAATAAACTTAAATACAACATCGATGTAAAACTTATCTTACTATAAGAACTAGATTAGATATGATTTTCTGTTAACTCCGGAGTAATTCATTAAATTATCAATAGATATAACAATTATATAAAATTCTGCCCTAGAAAATTTTTACATTATAACCAAGTATTATAATATAAAAAAGAATTTCCGAAGACTTATCTTTGTATTATTACAACAATACTTTTTTATATTAAACAAAACTTCATTTCAAAACCAAAAAATAAATTAACCAATAACTTCATTCATACTGGAACCCAATAAAAGCACAAATTATTTTGCTACCTTAATGTCCTCACGCTAAGACTGCCATTTAAAACCAATCATGGGGCAGAAGCAAACTTTAATTAAAAGTCTAAGTCTTTAAAAAACATTTGATTAACTTTTGAGTTTTTTAATTATATTAACAACACTAACATTATTTAACTAACTACTAATTTTAAAATAATTTATACAATAAAAATTTATTGTAAAATAAATAAAATATAACCTAATTTTTATAAACTGTTATAAAACTAGTAACAAAAATACTTCAACTTTTACTTTTTATAACCAAACAAATTTAAAACAATAAATTTCTAATTTTATAAACCTAAACAGATATCCTAAAAGTCGACTTCTCAACACTAAAGACTATAATTTTTATTGTGAAACAATAAAAATAATAGTCTTTCTACCTTTTAATTCTATTTTTTATAACTATAAAATTTTCTTTAAATGGTATGCAATACCAAGATATACACAAAAAAAAATTATAGCTAATAATTCTTTTGTACCACAAACAAAAATTTTTTTTATAAACTAACAAGCTTTAATCTATATTTAAATAACACCAACTCTTAAAATTATCCAACAACGTTACCTCCAGGGCGATAGGCATAAACCTGTGATTAGCTCCGCAGATTTCAGAACACTGACCATAAAACACACCCACCAAAGGAAAACTATAACACAAAGTCGCCAAAATACCCCTTATAGCATCTAACTTAATTGATATTGAAGGTAAAGCCCAAGAATGAATTACATCGGCTGAAGTAATACAAAAACGAATATTAGTATCGCAAGGGACCACACAACGATTATCAACCTCCAGCAAACGAGGCTCCCCCAAATTTAATTGATCTAAAGATTTTATATAAGAGTCAAACTCCAACCCAGGAATATCACTAAACTCATAACTTCAATATCACTGATGGCCGATAACCTTAACCGTTAAACTACTATCCAAATTTATTAAACCATAATAATATAACAAACTCAAAGAAGGAATTATTTGCATTAATAAAATTAATGTAGGAAAAATTCTACACAATAACTCACCAAACTGATACTCAATCTTTTTCCTTTTAAAATAAAAATTATTTATTATTAAATACACAAATATTAAAAATACAAATACTAAAACACCCAACAACAAACTACAATTAAAACTATGAAATCAATCTATATAACTAGAAAACAAACTACCCGAAAAATTTAAATTATAACCTTGAAAATAATTACCCAATAATCCTATAAACCAATTGATTGGAAATCAATTATACTAAAATTATACTAAAGAACTTCAAAGTTTATAACCCGCCCATTGACAATGGGCCATACTAAAACTTTATACTAAAACTTTTAACAAGAGAAAACACCTTTAGGGTATGAACCTAATAGACTTTTTATCCTACCTTATTAAAATTCCTAAACCTTTTAATTTGCAATTAAATATACCACCATATACTAAGAATTTTTTATAATTTTATAACTGAACAACTAAAATAAATCTCAGACTGATAACTGTGACCAAAAACATATCTACTCAAACTATATTCAGGACTCCTATTAATAAAATTCTCACTTAAAACCAAACGATAACTAAAAAATGACTCAATAAGCATATACAAAAATAAAAACATAGCAAAAACCCTAATTATAGAACCATAAGAAGATATTACATTCCAAACTGAATAAACATCTGGATAATCCAAATACTTACGAGGAAAACCATGCAAACCAGCAAAATGCAAAGGAAAAAAAGTTAAATTAACACCTACAAACATTAAAAAAAACACCACAGTTATTATTAACTTATCATAAACCAACCCCGTTATAAAACTCCACCACAAACTAATACCCGTAAAAATACCAAAAACAGCCCCTAAACTTAACACATAATGAAAATGCCTTACCACATAATAAGTATCGTGCAAAATAATATCCAACCTTGAATTAGACAGAACCACACCTGTTAAACCACCAATAGTAAATAAAAAAATAAACCCCAACACCCATAACAACAACGGTTGGAAAATTATTTTTATGCCATACAAAGTAGCCAACCACCTAAAAACTTTAACCCCTGTGGGAACCGCGATAACCATAGTGGCAGCAGTAAAATAAGCACGTGAATCAAGATCTATTCCCACAGTATACATATGATGAGCCCAAACCACACAACCAATTAAACCAATCCTTAAAATTGCATAAACCATCCCTAACGAACCAAAAACCTCCTTTTTACCAGTTAAATACAAAGTTGACTGCCTAATAATACCAAAAGCAGGTAAAATCAAAATATATACCTCCGGATGACCAAAAAATCAAAATAAATGCTGATAAATTAAAGGATTTCCCCCAGTTCTGGGGTCAAAAAAAGAAGTATTTAAATTACGATCAGTTAACAACATAGTAATAGCACCCGCCAATACAGGCAAAGACAAAACCAACAAAAAAACCGTTACAAATACAGTTCACACAAACAAGCTTATATGCTCCAAAGAAATTGAACTTCTCCGTAAATTTTTAGTGGTACACATAAAATTAATACCACCCAAAATCGAACTTAAACCAGCACAATGTAAACTAAAAATAACCAAATCAACACTTCTTCCTGGGTGACCTAACGTTCTTAAAGGCGGGTAAATAGTCCAGCTAGTTCCACTACCTATATCTACGAAACAAGAATCTAAAACTAAAAACATTGCAGTAGGCAACAACCAAAAACTTAAATTATTTAAACGAGGAAAACTTATATCTGGAGCCCCCAATATTAAAGGAACCATTCAATTACCAAACCCGCCAATTATAGTGGGCATAACCATAAAAAAAATTATTAAAATCGCATGCGCAGTAATAATCGAATTATACAACTGACCATTCCCGAGTAATAAACCAGGCTTTGCTAACTCCAAACGAATAATTAAAGACAAACCAGTCCCAACTATACCCGACCACAAACCAAACAAAAAATACAATGTACCAATATCCTTATGATTAGAACTTTCCAATCACGTCGCTAAACCTCCTTGATATTTTTTATATATATTAAT